CAAAACAAAAATTGAAGATTTAGTTACGATTGGAAATAGACTTTTCTATCTTTATCCATGGATCCCTTACTTATACTTATTCAATTGGAAAGATTGATCTAATTCCAAATTCACAAAAATTATGTTTCGTAATTTCATAATCCAAATTTGAAATTTCTAATTGACCCTTGGATACAAATCACGAGAATGGATATTCTTCCTCGAATCTTTCATTTAGAGGTAAAGGATTCAAATGAAATCCTTTTAAGAAATAAAGTTTTTGATCAGAATGTGAATGAAACTGAAGAACCCCTTAACTATTAAGAGGATTAATAGAACGAATCGCACTTTTACCACTAAACTATACCCGCTACAATACGATTATTGTATAGAAATGGGACTTTTGTCGAACAAGGGAATCGGACGTAATCAATATAGGACAGAAATAAAAAAAAATCATGAAATGCAAATTAGAGCTTAGAGTATTGACGTGTTTGTTAGGAGTCCTAATGAAATTAGGAAAAGAGGACTTATTTTGTTTAAAAATAAAAAACGAAATTGAATAACTAAATAAAATAACAAATTTGGTTCTTGAAGGAGTTTTGACAGATACGGCTCGACAAAACAATTTAAGCCATAACATAAAATGCATTGTGCAAACATAAAATGCATTGTGCAAAAAAAATACGTCGTTCTGTTTTTCCCTTTTTTCGAGTATCCAGCAAAAGTAAATTAAATAAAAAAAAAGAAGAAGAAACAAAAGAATAATAAAGAATAAGAGATGACACTTTGATTCCATCTAAATCATTTTTTTTATGATTTGGCGGTATGGTTCATTGGAACAAAAAAAGGCCCGGCTGGGTACTGACCAGACCAGGCCGTGAAAATAAAAAAAAAGGCCTTTTGTAATTTTGTAAAGAGATATTCTTTATTTTTTTCTATTTTGATTCGAGATATCTCTTTCGAGGCCATTCTTTATTTTCATTTTTAATTTTATAGAAATAAAAAATGGAATTCCCGATAAAAGTTGTATCCATCTGTATAATACAATACAAAATACAATAAAAAAATATATAAGCTATATAATAAAGTTAAAGTAAAGAAGGGCCTTTTTTTCAAGCATTATCTTTTGTGTAATGTAACATAGTAATTATTATTATTTTTTTTTTCAATTAGGAGAGATGGCTGAGTGGATTAAAGCGTCGGATTGCTAATCCGTTGTACGAGCTATTCGTACCGAGGGTTCGAATCCCTCTCTTTCCGTTTCCGTCGCTGACTGGGTATCTTTCAAATTCGAATTTAGCGAACCCTTTTGCTTTTTTTTTTATTTGACTAGTTAAAGATGTAGAATAGATAAAATCAAATCCTAAAAACATTTCTAAGAATAAAGTAAAGAAAAATTTCTTATTTTTTAGTCTTCACGTCCAGGATTACGCCCTGGATCATTAGATAGGAACCCGAAGATGAAGAGAGAAACAAAGAATATAACTATGGTGTAAACAAAGAGTTTGAGAGTAAGCATTACACAATCTCCAAATTTTTTTTGGGGGGGGGGGAAGAGAATAGATTCTCTATTTTTATACTACATATCCTATTTTGACACCAAGAAATGAAACGGTTTTTCAAATTGATAGAAATACAAAAGAGTTTTTCTTTTTCGAAATTAACACAATTCGACTTCGATATTGTGGCGGACTCTAATAGGGTCTTTCAGTGAAAAAAAAAGGGGTCAGAATCGTGAAATGGGGAAATCGAAATTTATCGTGTCTGCCCAAGAATTTTACTGTTTTACTTGAGGGTTCATTCAAATTGGAAGACTCATCTGGTCTTATCAATTGTTAGAATTTTTTTTTTCTCGAGCTTGAATAAATCATGAATTTTTCTCGGACACTATTAACGATCTTATCGAAAACTTACAGCAGCTTGCCAAACAAAGGCTAAGAGAAAAAAGAGAAGAGGTATTACTGGCATAACATCTACAATTGGATTCAAAAAAGCGTACGCCTCGGGTAATTTGCCGAATAAAAAACTACTCGAATAAAGGGCAGAATTAAGAAAGATATAGATCAAACTAAAGGTATTAAGCATAACAAACATTTTGTTCTTGGAGATAATTGTATTTTGATTGAGTTAAAAATATGTTATTGATATAAGCTAAAAATGACGAAAAGAAAGTAAGGTAGACAAAAAAAAATACTTCTTTGAACCGAACCAATCAAAACAAAAATCCTTCAATTCTCACAAGAGAATAGAAGAAATCATACTTTCATACAATATCTTAATTGAATTCTATGTAATGATCAATAAATGGAGTTTAATTCTGCATCTACTTGTGTCAAAATCTTAAAAAAAAGAATCTACTTTATTCCGTAGAGATTTGGCCGGGAATTGACGAACAACCAATATTAGTGTTTATTAGTATCGAATAGAAAAGAAATTCAAATGGGGCGTGGCCAAGCGGTAAGGCAACGGGTTTTGGTCCCGCTATTCGGAGGTTCGAATCCTTCCGTCCCAGAGCGACCTCTTATATATATCCGAATATCAGACTCCAAATTACTTTTTTGAGCAACCTCTCTTTCAGAGTATAATTTTTTTAAGAGTCTAATTTTTGATAAAATGGACTTCTTGTTTCGAATTTTCAAAACTCTTCTCTGAATAAGATGTTTTTTCATAAATTGAATCGAGTTCAAATAATACGAAAATAAAACGGAATCCATTTGTGATCCAAGTAAGATGGCAACATAGATCACAAGAGTTTGAATTCAAAAAAAGTCGGATGGGCCCTCCCCCTCCCTTTCACTTTGATATGTAAGTGAGTGGCTTAAAAAATCCTTACATACCCTACCTCCGTGAATTTGCAAGGATACATTCTAAATCGAAATGCGAAAACCTCTATCTTTCTCTCTATCTTTCTTATATTTTTTTTTAATAAGACAGCCCCGATTTTTTATTTCATTTCTTGAAATCTAAACAAGAGGGTATTCGTGGTACTGTTTGAATTCAATCAATGGAATTAAGTTTCTAAGACCGGTTTAGGGGAAAAGAACAATTATAGTAAAGAATGATGTAATCTGGACCCTTTTGTCTTTTTATCTATACAAAAGAGTCTAGCCTCCCGTATCAAATAGGATCCTATTTTTATTTATGATTAATCATCCCCCAGAATGAATTGGGAGTGGGGTCCATACGAGTTAGTGAGCAATGTAAGATCTCATAATCAATCGAGTTTCATATGGGTGAATTTTCTTTGAGCTGGAGGTATTTGATGTTTGGCTCTAATTAATAATTGGAAATGTATTTAATCATAATTAATAATTGAGACGGGGTCCATTCATATATCTTCATCCTCTATATTTACTTTTTACTTTATTTTCTTTTTCTTTTTATTCGTGTTCTTTTTTGTTTTATTTAGAAATAAAAAGAAATATTGCATTCATGCAATAAAATTAAAATAGAGGGTGAAATTAAATTCTTACTGAGGCTTCTTCCTCATAAATTAACTAACTATTCCTTTCATATCGAAGGAAAAAGGACTGGGTATTGACCGAAGCAATGACTATTCATGATTCCATAATTGAATCAATTACATACCGGTTCAAAACTAGAAAAATGTTATGGTAAAACTTCGTTTGAAACGATGTGGTAGAAAGCAACGTGCGACTTGAAGGACACGATCCGCTGTGGATTTTTTTTTATCCGCCATTTTAGATTGTAGATTGTCTAGAAATGAATGGGCTCTTGGCTCGACATACTTTGTTCTGTTCTACTAGAATTCTCGTTTTTTGTTGGGGTGTAGTGTAAATAGGACATGATGGAGCTTGAGTAGAAAGTATTTGTTCATTTCGCAGGGGCAAGGATCTAGGGTTAATACCAATCAATAAGTTGTAACAAACTTCGTAAGTAGATTTTCGATATATAAATCGAAAGAATCCGATTCGAGCAATTTTGAAATCCAAAACGACAATTTGTTGGAATTGGTAAAACTCTTTCGATGAAAGGTGTATCATGCAGGAATCAATTGTTCGTATGATTCTTTGATAGAAAAAAATCGCAAAAAGGGGTGTGTTGCCGCCATTTTTGAAAACGAAAGATCACCGAAGTAATGTCTAAACCCAATGATTCAAGGCAAAGATAAAAAGGATCCTGTAACAAGGAAATACCGTTTCAATTGTCTCAACAATTAGATCAGAATGGGAATTAAGAATCAAAAAATCGATTCGAAACGAGACAAAAAAAAGGGGTTAGAGACCACTCAAAAAAAGAAATCCCTAAAGATTTTCTTTTGGGCTATTTAAAAGTTATCCAACTTGAGTTATGAGAGTACGAATGCTTTTTTTTTTCGAAAAAGAAGGACTTAAATCACACAATTTCTAATCATTTTTTCTCGAGCCGTACGAGGAGAAAACTTCTTATACGTTTCTAGGGGGGGTATTGTTCATCTACATCTATCCCAATGAGCTGTTTATCGAATCGTTGCAATCGATGCTCGATCCCGAAGAGAGGGAAGAGATCTTCGGAAAGTGGGTTTTTATGATCCGATAAATAATCAAACCCATTTAAATCTTCCTGCTATTTTAGATTTCCTTGACAAGGGCGCTCAACCTACAGGAACGGTTCATGATATTTCAAAGAAGGCTGGGGTTTTTAAGGAACTTCATCTTAATTAAACGAAATTGCATCGAGGGTATAGAATAAAAAAAGAGGGTGTGGATGACTCCTATATAGTTTTGTATAACTTTTTCTTTACTACTCCCCCCTTTTTTATTCTATTCATACCTACTTTTTATTCCTATTTAATATTGCTCCCATAAAGTATCATGTTCTGTAAGTATAAGGACAAAAAAAATAAGCAGAAGAACAAAAATCAATTTTATTGCTAGAATTTTATTGATATAAGATGCATATAAAAAAGATCAAATGAATACAACGAACTAATTTGATCGAGAAATCGAAAATTTACATTACTCGCAATCGAAACGGGGCGTTTTATAGTTTGTCGTTGTAAATCTATTAACAAATCACAAAACAAGGGATTCAACTTGTTTATTTTACTTATATTGATTGATTGAATCAATGTCAACCCGAGATTTCTTTTTTTTTTATTCTTTCAGCTATAGCTATGTATCCATTTGTATTTATGTATAGTAAATATGTAGTGCAAATCTAACGCAAGTTCTTTCTTTTTCTTTTCGATTTTTTTTTTCAAAAGCATTTCTAAATTATTTCTTTTCTATATTATTTATTTATTTCATTTTCTAATTTTTTTTATTTTAATTAAATTAATAAATTCATTCTTTTTGTTTTCGCTATTTTATTTTTTTAGATTCTTTTCTTAACATTAATATTCAACATTCACCGTCATATTGACAACAGCGTATCGAACAACTATAATTCGATCGTGGATAAGGATAAACGGATCCATTTATCTCCGTACCTATTTATCTCCGTAACAGAGGTTTGGTTTTTTTCTTTACTTCATTAAAAATTAAAGTAATGGGTTCGCTGGATTCGCTGTTATACAAGAAGTTTTTTTTTTATGTTCCCAATCGATTCTAAATTTTGTTAGTCGATTTCTTGCTAATTTAATATTTTGATTCCGTTGTGCAATTTCATTTCTTTTCTTTTATTTCTTTTTTATTCCGATTGTATCCACCCATTCGAATTATTCGGGTTGCTAACTCAACGGTAGAGTACTCGGCTTTTAAGTGCGGCTAGCATCTTTTACACATTTATATGAAACAGAGGATTCGTCCATACCATTGGGAGAGTTTGTAAGACCACGACTGATCCTGAAAGGAATGAATGGAAAAACCAGCATGTCGTATCAATGGAAAATTTTGAGAATACTTTATTCTGATTCAATGGCTTCAAAACGGGGTTTGAATTGTTGGCGCAGAACAAAAAATGGAATTCAAAGTTGGGTCGAGTGAATAAATGGATAGAGCCTTATGGTTCCAATTCTCGGGAAATAAAAAGGAACGAGCTTCTCTTCTGAATTGAATTTGAATAATTCCCCGATCTAATTAAACGTTAAAAAGATATTAGTTCCTAATGCGGGGAAGGGGTTTTCCGTGAGTCGATTAGCGATTTTTTTAATGAGTCCTAACTATGAGTTTGTCCCTATTATGGGTTGGAGATGAATGTGTAGAAGAAGCAGTATATTGATAAAGATATTTTGTTTTCCAAAATCAAAAGAGCGGTTGGATTGCAAAAATAAAGGATTTCTAACCACCTATTTATACTATAACAAACATAAACCAATTCAAAAATGAGAAAATCGAGAATCCGGTAATGAGTTTACCCGTTTCCAAGGTATCCATTTTTTTTACTACAATACTTTGTTTTGACTGTATCGCACTATGTATCATTTGATAATCCAATAAATACCTTACCTTTTGTTGCAATCTAATTTCAAATGAAAGAATATCAAATCCATTTAGAACTAGATAGATCTCAGCAACACAACTTCCTATACCCACTGCTTTTTCGAGAGTATATTTATGCACTTGCTCATGATCACGGTTTAAATAGATCGACGATTCCGTTGGAAAATGGGGGTTATGACAATAAATCTAGTTCACTCAGTGTGAAACGTTTAATTAGTCGGACGTATCAACGGATTCATTTGAGTATTTATGCTAAGGATTCTAATCCAAATCACTTTATTGGACACAACAATAAATTTTATTCGCAAATGATATCGGAGGGATTTTCAGTCATTGTGGAAATTCCATTTTCCCTACGATTAGTAGCTTTCTTAGAAGGGAAAGAAAAAGAAATGGCGAAATCTCATAATTTCCAATCAATTCATTCAATATTTCCTTTTTTCGAGAACAATTTCTCACATTTACACTATGTCTTAGATGTACTAATACCCTACCCCATTCGCCCGGAAATCTTGGTTCGAACCTTTCGCTATTGGGTAAAAGATGCCTCTTCTTTACATTTATTGCGATTCTTTCTTCATGAGTATTTTAATTTGAATAGTCTTATTACTCCAAAGAAATCAAATTCCATTTTTTCAACAAGTAATCCAAGATTTTTCTTGTTCCTATATAATTCTCATGTATATGAATATGAATCAATCTTCTTTTTTCTCCGTAACCAATCTTCTCATTTACGATCAACATCTTCAGGACTCCTTTTTGAGCGAATTTCTTTTTATGGAAAAGTAGAAGATCTTGTCCAAGTCTTTGTTAATGATTTTCAGGACTACTTATGGTTGTTCAAGCATCCTATCATGCATTATGTTAGATATCAAGGAAAATCCGTTCTGGCTTCAAAAGATATGCCTCTTCTGATGAATAAATGGAAATATTACCTTGTCAATTTATGGCAATGGCATTTTCACGTGTGGTCTCAACCCGGAAGGATTCATATAAACCACTTATACAAAGATTATATCGACTTTCTGGGCTATCTTTCCAGGGGGCGACTAAATACTTTGGTGGTGCGGAGTCAAATGCTAGAAAATGCATTTTTAATCGATAATGCTATGAAGCGGTTCGAGACAACCGTTCC